ATAATCCAATCCAAAAAAAAAATTCGACATATTTCACTTTATTATGAGAATCAATCCTACTACTTCTGATCCTGTGGTTTCTACACTTGAAGAAAAAAACCTAGGGCGTATCGTTCAAATTATTGGCCCAGTACTGGATGTCGTTTTTCCTCCGGGCAAGATGCCTAATATTTATAACGCTTTGGTAGTTAAGGGTCGAGATACTGCCGGTCAGCAAATTAATGTGACTTGCGAGGTACAACAATTATTAGGAAATAATCGAGTTAGAGCTGTAGCTATGAGTGCTACAGATGGTCTGACGAGAGGAATGGAAGTGATTGACACGGGATCTCCTCTAAGTGTTCCAGTAGGTGGAGCTACTCTCGGACGAATTTTCAACGTTCTTGGCGAGCCCGTTGATAATTTAGGTCCTGTAGATACTCGTACAACATCTCCTATTCATAGATCTGCGCCTGCCTTTATACAGTTAGATACGAAATTATCCATCTTTGAAACAGGGATTAAGGTAGTGGATCTTTTAGCTCCTTATCGCCGTGGAGGAAAAATAGGGCTATTCGGGGGAGCCGGCGTGGGTAAAACAGTACTTATCATGGAATTGATCAACAACATAGCTAAAGCTCATGGAGGGGTATCCGTATTTGGCGGAGTAGGAGAACGTACTCGTGAAGGAAATGATCTCTACATGGAAATGAAAGAATCCGGGGTTATTAATGAAAAAAATATTGCAGAATCAAAAGTAGCTCTAGTCTATGGTCAAATGAATGAACCACCAGGAGCTCGTATGCGAGTTGGTTTGACTGCCCTAACCATGGCGGAATATTTCCGGGATGTTAATGAACAAGATGTGCTTTTATTCATCGACAATATCTTTCGTTTCGTCCAAGCGGGTTCAGAAGTATCCGCCCTATTAGGGAGAATGCCTTCGGCAGTGGGATATCAACCTACCCTTAGTACAGAAATGGGTTCTTTGCAAGAAAGAATTACTTCCACAAAAGAAGGATCTATAACTTCGATCCAAGCAGTTTATGTACCTGCGGACGATTTGACCGACCCCGCCCCTGCCACGACATTTGCACATTTAGATGCTACTACCGTACTATCAAGAGGATTAGCTGCCAAAGGTATTTATCCAGCAGTGGATCCGTTAGATTCAACGTCAACTATGTTACAACCTCGTATCGTTGGTGAGGAACATTATGAAATTGCGCAAAGAGTTAAGCAAACTTCACAACGTTACAAAGAACTTCAGGACATTATAGCTATACTTGGTTTGGACGAATTATCCGAAGAAGATCGTTTAACTGTAGCAAGAGCGCGAAAAATTGAGCGTTTCTTATCACAACCCTTCTTTGTGGCAGAAGTATTTACCGGTTCTCCAGGGAAATATGTTGGTCTCACAGAAACAATTAGGGGGTTTCAACTGATCCTTTCCGGAGAATTAGACAGTCTTCCTGAGCAGGCCTTTTATTTGGTAGGTAACATCGATGAAGCTACCGCGAAAGCTATGAACTTAGAAGTGGAGAGCAAATTGAAGAAATGACCTTAAATCTTTGTGTACTGACTCCCAATCGAATTATTTGGGATTCAGAAGTGAAAGAAATTATTTTATCTACTAATAGTGGACAAATTGGCGTATTACCAAACCACGCCCCCATTGCCACAGCTTTGGATATAGGTCTTTTGAGAATACGCCTCAACGACCAATGGTTAACGGTGGCTTTGATGGGCGGTTTTGCTAGAATAAGTAATAATGAAATCACCATTTTAGGAAATGATGCGGAGATTAATACTGACATTGATCCGCAAGAAGCTCAACAAGCTCTTGAAATAGCTGAAGCTAACTTGAGTAGAGCTCAGGGCAAGAGACAAGCAATTGAGGCGAATCTAGCTCTCAGACGAGCTAGGACACGAGTGGAGGCTGTCAATGTTATTTCCTAGTAGGAAATAAACAAATACATAAAAAGAAATAAAAAAAGTTCGTTAGAAGTTCTTTATTATACATCACATTTTTATTCCGCCAGTTGAACACAATCAAGTATAATCTGATGATACAACGAAAAAAAGAAGATGGATAGAAAAACTTATTAGATACCATTGACTCCGGTATCTAATAAGTTCTACCTTACCTACTATTGGATTTGAACCAATGACTCCCGCCGTATGAAAGCAATACTCTAACCACTGAGTTAAGTAGGTTATTTATCATCACAAAAAAAGGGCCCATCGCTTCGGGAATTATAGGTAGAATATCATTTCTAAGCAATATCAATCTGTTAAAAAACGGATCAGAGAACTGTCGTGTAGTATTATGGAATACCCATCTTGACAAGAGATTATCTATATGTTAAGATATCTAGGACAAGGGCTATAGCTCAGTTAGGTAGAGCACCTCGTTTACACGTGCGCCAATGCTTTTCAAGGGAGGCTGTTATGCAATGAACATAATTGATCTTATTGATAAAGAGAAATCGATGTCTTACTCCATAAATTCTAGGGAACA